TGTAACAGTTACAATGGTATTGTTGAAACTTGCTTGAACATGAATAACTCCCTTTGGTATTCTACGCGCATTCTTACGTGAACCAATACGTCTATTTCTACGTGAACCAATTTTTGGTATAGGTTTTGCCATATTTTATCATCTCATAAATATAAGTCAGAGATATATGGATATATCCATTTCATGTCAAAACAGATCCTAATTTTTTTTACTTATTTTTTTGTACACCTGTACATTAGGTCCTTTATATTTCAGGAGTCCTTTTTGTTTAAAAGGATTATCCTTGTCTTTGTTTATGTCTCGGGTTGGAACAAATTACTATAATCCGTCCCCGCCTACGGATCAAGCGACATTTTTCACAAATTTTACGAACGGAGGCCCTTATTTTCATATTTGTCACTCCCTTTCTTAATTCTGAATCTACTTAAATTGGAAGAAAATAAGTTTCTTAAAATTTCTAACTTCGGATTGTATCCCTACGAAAGAATGTTGAAATAAAAAAAGCACCCAATTCTTTGAGTTTTTACTTTTTAATATTTTAATATACTAAATATGCAAATTCTATTTCTTTTAGTTGAATCATAATAACTTATCAAGAATTTTATTCTATTTACGGGTAGTATATGTATAAAATTACGTTGAACCTTTCCCGAAGCAAAACCCAGAATCAGATTGAAATGAACTCGAAATATACATACCGTTGAGACGTAGTTCAATAATTAAACCCTCGTGAATCCTTTTTTGTTCTTTCATTCCAGGTAAAACGGCTTTAAAGCAGCAACCAATCAAACAGGCATAAACATAATATTAGAAACCTACCTTATTACTCTTTCTTTTTCACAAATACGAAAGTTCCGCATATGATTTGGCTATCAGAAAGATTACCATATATAACACAAAATTTCCCCGCCGATTCCTTCTATTCGAGCCTCTCGGTCTGTCATTATCCCTCGAGAAGTAGAAAGAATTACTATTCCCATTCCGCCTAAAATTCTCGGAATTCGTTGATAATTAGAATAGATTCGTAGGCCGGGACGGCTGATCCGTTTTAAATTTAAAATGGTTCTATACGGTCCTTTCCTATTTCTCCTATGTCGTAGGGTTAAAACCAAAAAAAAATTATTGCTTTCCTGATGTTTTCTCACATTTTCAATAAAACCCTCTCGTAAAAGGATTTTAACAATATTTTCAGTGATGTTAGTAGATGGTATTCGAACTGTTCGTTTTTCATTCATGTCAGCATTTCGTATAGAGGTTATTATGTCAGCAATAGTGTCTTTACTCATGATAAACTAAGATTATTATTGCCCCCGAATTTTGATATAATCAACATGCTCTATTTCTTTTTTTTTTTTTTTCTGAATTCATAAATATTTATGAATTTGAATTTAAAAGGTATATACGTGATATACAAACAATTTACTAAGTTTAATTTAAATTAATACATTTCATTCAAATATTATAAAACTATAGCACGGCATTCCCTTATAATACTTCAGGTGCTAATGAAACAATTTTAGTGAAATTTAACTGTCTTAATTCCCGGGGGATTGCGCCAAAAATCCGGGTTCCCTTTGGATTTCCTTCTTGATCAATAACAACTGCAGCATTGTCATCATATCGTATTATCATACCGTTGTCCCGTTTGAGTTCTTTACAAGTACGTACAATTACAGCTCGGATCACTTCTGATCTTTCTAGAGGTGTATTCGGTACTGCTTCTTTGATTACAGCAACAATAACGTCACCGATACGAGCATATCGTCGATTACTAGCGCCTATGATTCGAATACACATCAATTCTCGGGCCCCGCTGTTATCCGCTACATTCAAATAGGTTTGAGGTTGAATCATATCTTTTTTTTTTATTGGTTTTGTATTTTTCAATGTAAAGGGTAAAAAAAAAAAAAAGAAATATTGTTTGTTCAAAACAAGAAACCTACAATTGTTTTTTTTTTTTATCAAAAAAATTCTTTCCTTTTGTTATACATCTCTATCCTATACCGAAAGAATGAATTGAGTTCGTATAGGCATTTTTGATGCCGCTATTGAAATAGCCCTTCTGGCTATATTTTCTGCCACCCCGCTCATTTCATAAAGTATTCTGCCGGGTTTAACAACAGCTACCCAATATTCGGGAGATCCTTTCCCCGAACCCATACGCGTTTCTGTAGGTCTTAGGGTAACCGGTTTGTCTGGAAATATACGTACCCATATTTTTCCGCCACGGCGTGCATTTCGTGTCATTGCTCGCCGCCCCGCTTCTATTTGTCTAGACGTGATCCAAGCGGGTTCAAGTGCTTGAAGAGCATATCTACCAAAGCAAATACGATTACCTCGATAAGATATTCCTTTCATTCTTCCTCTATGTTGTTTACGGAATCTGGTTCTTTTGGGGTTATAGTTGATGGTTGTTTATCAATTCCATCCATCTCTACTACAGAACCGGACATGAGAATTTCCTCTCATCCAGCTCCTCGCGAATTAAACGATTAAAAAT